ATACGGCGTAGATCCGGATGATTGATGAAAGAAACACCAAACATATCCCAAACTTCTCGCTCCCACCGGCCGGCTGATGGAAATAGACTTACTACCGGAGATATTCGTGTTACTTCGTCTGCACTGGTTTGTACACGAATGCGTGAGTTATACCGAGTACTCAGTAAATTATAGACCACTTCAAATCTTCGTTTTCGAGAGGGATGATCAACTCCGCAAATATCGATCGAAACTTGAACCCTTGTATAGGTATGCAATTTGAGAAAGCACAACAATTGAAATAGGTAGTCCGTATTGGTATCAGATCTATTCCCATGTTCCGATCTTTCCATTTTTTTTACCCATTTCTTGGGTAAAGTCTCCCAACTATATTTGAAAATGAATTGGTTATCCATAAAGATAAAGAAAGCTTTCTTGTAGTTCCGCTTCTTGCTCTTCAAATTCTGAAAGACTCGTCGGAAATTGCCGGTGCCGGTTGGTCCAACCAAGAAAGGCATGGGAGTCTTTGGGCATTACTTGGGTCGAGTTAGACCGCTTAGTAGGACCTTCAGGCTTATCCACGCTAGAGATGGACGTTCCCACATAAAGGAATGCTTCAATTCACTCGGGTATAAAAGAAATAAATTCTGACGAAAGATAGCTATTCTTCTCTAGAAAAGGATGGTTAGAAGTTCACCGGGCGAGGTGGTGGAGTAATTCAAATTTCCAAGCATCTAGGGAGAAATCTACTTTTCTTTTAGAATAGGACTTTCCTTACTTAAGTGAAAGCGCAAGTTAGATCCTAACTGGGGAGGACCCTATAAGGTAGTAGAAGCAAGCCGAGCTGGGAGCTACTGCCTGGAGGCTGTCAATGGCAGTTCTGTCCCTCGCATGTGGCATGTTAGTAACTTACGCCGCTTTTACTTATGAATTTCTGTGTCGAGTTTTATGGTGACGTAGGCAATCTTATGCTCTTGTTTATCAATTTTAATTTAAGCCATGTTCACTTAGTTTATTATGCTATCTGAATCTATATGTACTATTGAGCTTTGCTCGTGCAGAAATGATCGATGAAATGAGCCCCGCTCCCTAACCTAACGCGGCACCGCGCGTTTCCAATAGTCATCCTAAATGAGGTACCTCATCTCATCGACGAGGCTCAGCGTGTACTGGCAAGTTATCAATCCGTAAGTCCACAAGACCTTTTCTTGTGTTTATAGAAGCAGCTGCCCCTGGAATCCACTTTATATTCAGATCACGATCTATAGACCTCTGAACTCATGCGCTTGAACCGCCCTTTCGAGGACGATTGGTGACCTGTTCGATTACCAGCTCGGAATCAACCCGCTAACGGAATCCTCTGGCTGGGTTACCTAACCTCCACTTACTCCTACCCTAACCATGCTTGCTGGTAATTAAACCTTTAGGGCAACTAAGCTATCGACTAGGTCTGGATATTCCCCGTTCTGGAGATGTCAAATGCAGGGAATAATACCTACGTTTAACCGCCTGTGAACAGGAGTTGGCGCACCCGCTTCCGCCTAAGCGAGATCCTTCTCTTTCTACATCTCTCGACTGACAATAGCTGACTAAACCTCTGGGCTCTTTTTCCTGTAAAGATCATTCTCTTAAAGGGAAATTTCTGCACTCATTTCAAATCATAGAGGTCGGGCTTCAGTCGAACAACCTTCTCCCTCCCTTCCGCCGATGAAACTACTCTTGCAAATTAAAGGTTCACGTCTTCGTAACTAAGACAAGCATTAGAATGTAAAGGTGGGCTTACAGGTATATATACCTTGTTTGTTAATAGAAGAGAAGACCTGAATGAGATTCGGTCGGGGTGGGCTAAGCTAATCAGCAGTCAGAATGTTTATGGGTAGGGGCAGTGGGCAGATAGCAGATCTTGATTCAAAACTCAAATCTTCCTTAGTGGCTTAGGCTTAGTAGACCTACCGTTGTTGAGGAGCTAAAGACCTTAAATGCCATTGCCATATATTGGAGTTTCCCTGATGTTCTACCAGCTATAAGCCGAAGATGGTCTCAGTCAGCTAATCGGAAGGCTTATCCGCACATGGTAGCGGCATTCTTACCTAACAGGGCGTTCCCTGCGGAGCCTTACACACTTGCAGTCAAACCGTGTCCTAGGAATGGTGAATATAGTCGCATAAAGGCAGAAAGAAAGAATAGAATGCCATGTTTAGATAGATAGTTAAGCGTTTAGGGGAGTCTTACCCAGTTGAAACTTCAATGCCTGCAGTCAGGCAGCCTGGATGAACCGCCGTTGATGTAAGTAGCCCTTAAAGGAATAAAGAAGAAAGAGCTGCTAAGCGCGCTATAAGAGGGAGACGGTTGACGATCTTTCCTATACCTCTTGGCCTTTTTCGAGTTCTCTTTCGCTCCTTCACTAATAATTCGATTATATGAGAAAGTTGACCGCTAAAGAGCTTCTTTCGCTTTTCCTGTAACTTCATCTGGTTTATAAACGTTCTTTGGCGTAGTCTTTTCTTTTTCCTCAACCAGGACTGGCAGCTTCCACAACTCTTTCAAAGCAGTAGCAAAGCTTGGAGTGGACTGAACCTTTGTTCGTACTGGAGGGCGAACCCCTCCATGGAGGCCTTCAAGTTTTCCACTAGAAACAAAGCGCATGAACTAGCCCTATTCTATTGACTTAAAAGGTGAGCCCAGTCAGTGCAGTCTCGATCTTTATGATTCCACTTCTCTTTGCGAGCTAGCCCGGTTTTTCATAAACCAGCTCCTCTCAGAACCCGGGGGAGAGACTCAAAGCTGTCTCTTGAAAAATCCTTCTTCAATTGAAGTGAAAGACTCACAGGAAAAGAAGAAGTGGCTGTCTGACAACATATGCGGATTCTTTTAGAGATTTATTTGTTAGCGTAGCGAGTGGACTTTGCCCCTCCCTACCTAGCTAACAAACTTCCTTTCCTTGGCTCGCTAACAACTGATACAAAAGGGTTCCTCCACATTCCCAGAAAGGCTCGAAGACATAGGGAATGAAACCCCAACCACGGAATATAGTCAAGTGGTAAGCAAAGAGATTTTGAAACGCGGCGATAGCCCCTGCTTAAGCTACACCTGCAAAGGGATCACTCAAGAAGTAAGCTGCGATTAACCAGCTCACTTCCTTCGTTCGATAGGGCTAGACGCGCCTTACACAAACGAACCCTCCGGTAACGAAACAGGAAGAGACAGCAAGCCATGACGTTCCCAGTGATGTACAGATTCCTCTTCGCTAAACTAAACCATGTACCATTCCGGGTGCAACGATTACAGACAAGAAAAACAGCACATAGAGTACAAAATTTTACTAATTTGCTAAATTGGGGATTCTGACAGAGCAGTGAAGGAAGAATGAAAGCTAAACAACAAAAAGTTCCCAAAGAGTAAACAGGGAAATATCGAAAGAAAAGAAAAATATCATTCCAGCTTAAATAATAAGTAAGACTTGACTCTTTGTTACCTTTGTCCGTTCTCTTCTTTCTTTATATAAAAAATATCGTAAGAGAAGAAAATCAGATGTCAATCTAATCGAAGAAGATTCCAATTCCAGTTAGAAATCGGATCAAGAAAGCACCGCCCATAGTAGCTTTGCCAAGAGCGGATCAGGTCCTTTTAGGCGATCCCGCGAAGCAGGTCTCCGGTGTCTAAGATCTTATCTGACTATTGGGAGATCATCTAACGTAGATATCAAGATCTTGCGGTCAGTCTGTGTTAACATCAACACCAATGTGATTCCCATTGATATCAGCAAGTGAAGGATCGGAACTTGATAGAATGCCCCACCCGGGCTTATCGATTGATAGAAAAGTATATAATCAGAAGGCTGCTTAGAGGAGTGATCTGTTCATCTAACTCAAAATATTGTAAGAAGAAGAAGAATCTTACGCCCAAAATTCCCATCTCTTTTTTCTTGGTTGGACCAACCGGCACCAGCCATTTCCGTCTTCCTTAATTGGGAGAGTCAGAATCAGTCTCTCTTTGTTTGGGGGGAGCAGAAAATGAAGGAACCTTTGCTTTGAAAATGATTGTTCTAAAATGGTTATTCCTCACAATTTCTCCTTGTGATGCAGCGGAACCATGGCAATTAGGATCTCAAGACGCAGCTACACCTATAATGCAAGGAATAATAGACTTACATCACGATATCTTTTTCTTCCTCATTCTGATTTTGGTTTTCGTATTATGGATCTTGGTTCGCGCTTTATGGCATTTCCACTATAAAAAAAATGCAATCCCGCAAAGGATTGTTCATGGAACTACTATCGAGATTCTTCGGACCATCTTTCCTAGTATCATCTCGATGTTCATTGCTATACCATCATTTGCTCTCTTATACTCAATGGACGAGGTAGTAGTAGATCCAGCCATTACTATCAAAGCTATTGGACATCAATGGTATCGGACTTATGAGTATTCTGACTATAACAGTTCCGATGAGCAGTCACTCACTTTTGACAGTTATATGATTCCAGAAGAAGATCTAGAATTGGGTCAATCACGTTTATTAGAAGTGGACAATAGAGTGGTTGTACCAGCCAAAACTCATCTACGTATTATTGTAACATCTGCTGATGTACCTCATAGTTGGGCTGTACCTTCCTCAGGTGTCAAATGTGATGCTGTACCTGGTCGTTTAAATCAAATCTCTATTTTGGTACAACGAGAAGGAGTTTACTATGGTCAGTGCAGTGAGATTTGTGGAACTAATCATGCCTTTACGCGTGCGCCCGGAAACATAGGCCGACTGTTGAGCCCACTCTGGCTCAGCCGCACCACCCGGGGTGCGAGCCACCCGAGAAGCAAGCTATTACAGCGAGCGGCTGGAGCTGTAGGGAGCCGAGGAGCAAGGCAGTAGATAAGATAGAAGAAAGGGCCAGGCACCCGGTGGAGCAGAGGGGACGGTTAGGATAACGAACTTGAAACGCGGAGCCCGAGCGGCTGGCGAGCGAGTGGTTAGTGGCCAATAGCGCCCTAGTTGATGGCATTCCTCTCTGCGGCTGGCACTCGAGGAACCACAGGGCACTCCATACAGAGCAAGCAAGTCTTAGGGATGAGACGCCCGCGCAAGGACCTCAATTCTCATTAGGAGGTCGAACCAAGGACCTATGGAAGTCGGGGCTACCCCGTCCCCATGGGCAACGCAATAGTGTCCTGAGGGAGGAGTTTAGAGGCCTTATAGTAGCATGGACTTCTTGATCTTTCTAGGTCATGCGAAGGGGGCCAGTCCAAGATCGTACTGTTCCTCTACAAAGATAATAGACGCTCTCAACGGCTAGGCGCCACTCTCTTTCTGAGTTATTCCAGCTTCTTCATGATTTCGTGCCGCGGTGAACAAACAAAAAAAGAGGGCCGTCTCAGCGGAAGGAGAAGGACCTGCAACGGCAGAGACTACTGACCCTCTTCTTGTTCTTAGCCGTCTATTACGAGTCCGGGAAGCCTGGAATCATAAATATGAGGGATCCAGAAGGGTGGGCAGGGCTTCCGCAAGGTTTTTTATCCCCTCTTCCCGGGATGGGAAAGGAGTCCTATCAAGTAAAGGCCATAACCAGCCTCTTTTTTTATGTACACCTTTCTTTGTTTCAGGCTCTTCAAGACCTTCCTCCTGCTAATCCGGCCATTTCCGAACCTGTCTTTCCCACCCTTCTCAATTCTTGCGATTCCTAGCCAGCCCCCTTAGCTTATTTTGCTTTATAAAACCACTTTCCCCTTTTTTCAGCTTGCTGCTCGCTTTCTCGCTTCTGAGCGGTACTGACGTGACTCGACTGAAAGGAGAGGCGAAAGGAGCCTGACTTACGGTTTCAAAGCCTGGCGCGAAGCGAAGGGATTGGATTTCACCTATGATCAGATTAGTGGGCAACCATTGTTGACTTTTTTCGTGGTGTTGTTGACGTTGTTGAAAGCTAATTAGGAAGTAGGCCTTGCTTTTCTCCGCTGGGAGCAGCTCACACTATGGTGGAGGAGGTGCCGTGAAGATCTAGGAGTGTGAGCAGTACGAGCTGAAAGGCTCCCATACTGTTTGGAGGGCAGGGGGCATAGATGCCAAAGAAAGCTGACCCCTATCTATCGTCGTAGAAGCTGTTCCTAGGAAAGATTATGGTTCTCGGGTATCCAATCAATTAATCCCCCAAACCGGGGAAGCTTAAGCGGAAATTTAAGAGTAAGGTGAGGGAGGGGGGGGGAGGGGGAAGAGCTATCAAACTTTAGAGGCTTAACTCGCTCGCTCTAACGCTCGTTTAGTAGACAGCTCGTCAGTCAAGTACGTAACGAGCCTTGTCTACGAAGCTCCGCTCCCTCGTCTTGCTTGCTTCTGGCGAAGCTTCTAGCACTAGAAAAAATAGGCTTGTATGGCAGGAATACCACTTTTGAGGCCGATCACTACATAGGAGCGATAGCGAAGCCAAGCCGTATAAAGGCGAGCAGCCCTTCTAGCAATAGCAAACGGCCTACTTATAGCCTTTTCCCCTTTATTCGGGGACTTCAACGGGTCTTCCAAGCTCAGGCAATTCTTCACGTTTTCTTCAGACAGTGGGAATGAATTCTATTACTTGATTGACATTGACAGATATGTGTACCATACCGAACAAGCAATATGCCGATATGCTTGATGTACCAGCCAAGCCAGCTCGACCGTATACAGTATAAGGGATTCGCCTTTGCCTCAGACAGAAGAAGAACGGAAGTACTACCGGGAAGGGAAGCCTGACATGGGTAGATATTTATTTGAACAAAGGAACTCAAACCGGTACCAGAAAGCAAAGAAGAGATGGAATTCCTGATTGAACAGATGACCGACCTACAAGAAGACGAAAATCAAATTCCTAATTCCATTCTCTAAGACGAACTAAAGGTCTGACTCTTAGAGGTCTCGATTGGTATTTTATACATGGCGCGGTCGGTAACGTTGGTGAATTAGGTAAAGGTACGGAAAGAGAGGGATTCGAACCCTCGGTAAACAAAAGCCTACATAGCAGTTCCAATGCTACGCCTTAAACCACTCGGCCATCTCTCCTACATTATGACCCAGAAACCTCGAGTGAATAGCGAGTCATTTATATTCTTGCAGTAAAGGTACAACCACAAACAATCTATTAAAAATGGAAACCCTTTTAGTCAAAGAAAGATCTTCCTTCGAAGAAAAAAAACAATAAGAATTGTTACCATTAAAAAAACAAAAGCACTCTTTCTATTCATCTTTGTCAAGACGACGATCCCGTTATATTATTATATTTATACCGGATTTTGCCAATGAATTGGAACGCGAATCAACTACTCCCTTCATGGTCACATAGTCATTACAGAATTTTTTTTCAGGTATATATGTCTTTCTTAATTTCATATTGGTAGTACCTATTTTTCTATATAAATTCTTTGTGGTTTTTACCGCCCGCCGGTTCGCTTATCGCCTTTTTTTTCCTCCGTTCACTTTCTCCTTTATCTTCTTCCTACCTTGCGGGGGTGACTTAGGCGCTAGGGTTAATACCATATTAGATCGAATAACTCCTTACCTTTTTTCAAGAGAAGCCTGATTCTAGTCAGGATTGAAAAGATAATGACGAACCTTAAATGAAAGGTTGGTCCAATCTGAGTGCTTATTGCCTTCTTCTTCGCCTCTCCTCTTCCGCCCGAGCTGATCCGAATTCTCCTCTTAGTATAGGATTGTTAATAACTTGACTTAATGGTTATAGTGTAAAGGTTAGTTCTATATTTTTTTCTTTCTTTATCAGAGGTTTTTTCCTTAGGCCTTGGGGGGCGGGGCCTCTTTTTTGATTTTTTAATAAAAAAAGGGGGAGAGGGACCCTTTTTGATTTTTGAAGTACAGCCCTACTCTATAGTGGAGTTATCTTTTCCCTATCTAAGCTATATCAACATAGCAAACTAGAAAACTTATCCGCTTGTCAATTCTTGGTGTAATATGTAAATGATTGGTGTCAGAATTTTTCACTGATCAGGTGTGATCAGTCTCATCCGTGTAAGAATTAGGAATTCCTCTTCCAACTCGTCCCAGAATGGGCGTTATGGCAAAGAACAAGAAGAAAACCAAAGGAGAAATTTGTCCAATAGTAACAAATGGTGCCTCCACAGGTTGACATCCGATCCAACCTAGTAGTAAGCAATCCGCCAAAAGCAACCAAAACATTCCTTGGTGAATCGGTCGAAAACTTGAACTACGCACATACATACTTTTAAAAAAAGGTAAAGCCAAGAGACATATAAAAACTGGTGCTATTGCGGCTACACCTCCCGCTTTGTCAGGTATACTACGAAGAATGGCATGGATCGGTAGGAAATACCATTCCGGCACAATATGAGGCGGGGTGGACATCGGATTAGCAGGTATATAATTGTCGGGATGTCCCAAAACATTAGGAGCATAAAAAATCCAAATAGAAAAAAAGATAGCAAAAGCTACCCAACCAACTAGATCCTTGACATAAAAATAAGGGTAAAAAGCTATTTTATCCATCTCAGAATGTACACCCAATGGATTATTTGATCCATATTGATGCAATGCGGCCAGATGAAGAAGACTGGCGCCTACTAAAATAAAGGGGAGTAAATGATGAAGACTAAAAAAACGATTTAAGGTGGCATTGTCCACGGAGAAACCACCCCAAAGCCAAGTCACTATGGTATCTCCTACTACAGGTATGGCGCTAGCTAAGCTTGTAATTACTGTAGCTCCCCAAAAGCTCATCTGACCCCAAGGTAGTACATATCCTATAAAAGCTGTCACAATCATTAATAGGAAGATTACAACTCCAAGACACCAAACAAATTCCCTAGGACTGCTATAACTCGCATGATATAGACCACGAAAAATATGAAGGTAAACCACAATAAGAAACATACTTGCCCCATTAGCATGCATATAACGGAGCAACCAGCCCCCTTCAACATCTCTCATAATGTGTTCTACGCTGTTGAAAGCTAAATCCACATGAGGTGTGTAATGCATAGCTAAAAAAACGCCAGTCACTATCTGAATGACTAAACAAATACCAGCTAACGGACCGAACCCCCACCAATAACTAAGATTGCTCGGGGTTGGATAATCTACTAAATGCTGATTAAGTGTGGAGGATATAGGTTGTTTAAGAAGAGAGAATCGTTGGTTCCTTATAGTCATTTCTCTTTCCTATCGTGACAACTCTTGTTCACCCACCTTTTTTTTGCGTTCTAGGGCCCTAAAATATCCTCAAATATATAATATATATATTGATATTTGAGCCTTTCTTTTACTTTTGAAGGATGGAGGGGGCGAATTAAGCGTCGACGTTTTTAGAATTCTTTCTCCTACACACTTTTGCCCTCTTTCACCGAAGAGGAAAGAAGAATCTTTCAAGCGGGCAGAGACCTAAATTTCTTAGATTCATTCCTAAGCTTGCTTTGTCGCAGCAAGATTGATTGGATGATCAGTCCGAGAGTGCTGGAGAGAAGAGAAAGCGGTCAAAACAAAACTTCTCTGATTCGGTCACCGAGCAGTCGGACAACCCTTCAGTAACCCAGGATGGATGACCCGAGAGAAGATCTCGTCCACCAAGCGGGATAGCGGAGTGCGATCCTTAAGCAATTGGAGGTTCTCGCTCATCTCTTGGGATCCATATCATCTGTGAAAACTTTTCCTGTTACATTAGCATAGCTAAATTTGAATAGGATGACTCAGCGTCAGGAAAAGTAAGCCCCCCTTTGCCTTGATTGAATTTGGCTTCGCTGCGCTCTGAATCAATCAATAAGCTTATTGATTGGATTCATCCCATTTCATTTGGGCGAGAGGTCCGAAGGAACAAAGGAGCTCGACTGTAAGGAGAGGAACGAGAGTGAAACGAGAGGGAGGCTGGGCTTATCCATGGGACTTGCCTTGGCGGTTAGACTCTCTTTTAACACATCCTCGAATTAGTCTCGTCGGTTGGTTGATTCTCGAAATCACCTCTTGAGAAAAAAAAAAGGTCCATCAGGTTTTGCCCTGCCATCTCCGGCGAAGCTCCATATCCGTGAGACTGGATCACTGTAATTCACGGAAGTCCATTTGGACCTCTCCTTTTAGTCGAGTCATTTATACCTCTCGGGAGTAGGGGCTTTGTTCTGGGGGGGCCGACTTGCGCTGCTTTAGAAGGGAGATAATTTCATAAAGTCACTCTCTCTATCTATCCTTAGAAGTAGGGCGATAGAAAGTCAATATGAGATTTGCGTTGGTTTTTCCAACGAAACAAAGCATTATCATTCGGAAGGCTCAGTCCCAACTCGGACTTCCATGATGGGAAGAACCTCCGCACTACGGCGCTCCAATGAACAAGAGTTCTCCGCCTTAGTATATTTAGAAGAGTGGTCGGGAGTTACATTCGTAACTTAATGTTATGTTCACGCATTATATCTTTCTTTCCAAGAGTACTACCTGTACGTAGTCTATGTATGGGGAGCATACTTGACAGGAAATAGACACAAGCGGTAGAGAGGTCCCCCACTTCGATTCCCGCCCCGTTCGCATCTCCGATCCAAGATAAGGGTTAAATATGTTAGGTCTTTTCGGTCCGGAGCCGGCTGGTAATGGGCTTACTTACCTTGCTTGTGGACCAGCTGCGGAGCTAACCTTTCTTTGTTCTATTGGTTTGGTGGTTGCTACCAAGACGATTTCTTTATGCCCATCAAAGAACCTCGAGATGCTAATCCACGAAAAACGATACGAGAAATTCGAAAGAACTCAGATACAGAACGAGGGCGACCGTGGAAATACATCGGTTTATGACTCGTGCAAAGGAACTATTTCTTGGCAACTTGGACAACTTATAACAATGTTTGTCCCGCATATCACTAGGAAGATCGGGATCTTTACAAAAGGCTTTATATATAAAGCTTTCGTCTCAATTCAAATTTAGCCGCGAGCAATCTACGTTTGTGATCTCTACTATTTCGCTTCTACGACATCTTACTGAGTTTCCCCCTCATCTTTTTGCAAAAAACCGCTCCACGGTGGTAAAGTCTCATCTTGTGTGTTGGCCGAAGTGATAATAGTCACATTGAACCCTCGAATATGTTCGAAGATCTCGAAATGATCTTCCAGTTCCGGGGAGAATTCGCAAAACTCCGTTTCCATCGAGAATTGAATGGAGTTTTTCCGTATTTCGACCGGAAAATCTAACAGAGACATTACTGTCGAGATTCTGACCGAAAAATTAGACATTCCATGCCCTCGGAGAGTGCTTTGTCGTGCTAGGTCACTTACATATCCTTTGTCTTTATTTGACCCCAAGAATGGATTAGATCGAAAGGACTTTCCTGTCGAACCCCTTTGTGTCTGTATGAATTTCTGACCGCGCGGAATCTCCATAGCCAATTTTCCATTTTTTATTATGAAATTATAGGGTGCCTTTGGTACTACTCTTATTTCACACGATCCAGGAACTTCCATAACGTTGGCGTGATTCGGTTTGAGCAACGGATCTTGACGTGATACATCTTCGTAATGAAAATTGAGTGGAAACATGAGTTGGCTTTTACAGTATCTATAGAATAAGCTGACTCCTCCTACTCCTCCTTTCCGAAAAGATCATCCTTGGTCCTTTTGACATAAGAATCTCGGCCCGCTTTCTCCCCATTAACCAATTACGTTACGACCACTGAACAAACTTGGTTGACGAACATGGTTTATGAGCCGCTAATGTAGCGGCTTGTCGAGCATTTGCCAAACTCACACCATCCATTTCAAATGGGATTTGTCCCGTGGACACACGAGCAATCCAACCCGTAGGATTTCCTTTTCCTCTTCCCATTCTTACTTCTGTGGGTTTCCCGGTAATAGGGAGATCCGCGAAAACTCTTACCCATATCTTACCATTTCTTCGGAATTGTCCGCTCATAGCACGATGGAAGTGTCCGATTATAGCCCGACGCGCTGCTTCAATGGCTCGATATGAAAGACGACCAGCTTTACAACTTTTAGTGCCATATCTTCCAAAACCCAGTTTTGTACCATCCGGTTTGCAACCCCTACTACATCTGCCTTTACGATATTTACTATATTTCGTACGTTTCGGATATAGCACGTCCCCCTTTTTTTTGACTATATGAAATCCACACTTTGACACCTGAGATTCCGTAACGAGTAGATACTTCCGCAGGAGCATAATCGATTTTCTGGTTAAATACATTACGAGAAGTTTTTCTATGCTTATAGCATTTAGTTTGAGCTTTTTCTGCTGCGTCTTTTAATCGACCGGAAAAACATATACGGATTCCCTCCACCCTTTTTGGAATCTCCTTCACTATTTTAGCAAAAATGGAATGAAATGATCTTCTTTTGTTCTTCAGTTGAAAAGAGATGTCTTGAGCAATCGGAGAAGCGCTTTGATAAACAGATTTGATTTTGACTGACTCAATTAAGGTCTTAGTGTTTGTTCTATTAGACAAGAAAGATCGCAGTTTTTTGACTTCGTAAAAATAAGAGTTGTACCTGTACGGAATTCCTCTCTTTCTCAGTATGATCTCTATCATCATATCTATTACCTTTATCAATTCTTCTATCCCACCTAGGTTTTTGAATTTCTCTATCAATTCCATTACCTTATCCTTACCCATGAGGTTCCAACATTTGACCCTTAATTGATTGAGGAGTTGTTCCCGGGCATCAAGGTTATTATACACCCCAACCCCATCTCTTAGAAAGAAAAAGGTAGCACCGAAGAATGGAAAGAGCGAGATGGTGGTTTTAGTTGTTCCCGCGAAGCGAAGATCATTCGCCAAGCGAATGAAGTGGGTCAACCTATTTTTGGCTTCGGCCAAACACTTTTTCTCGCTGGTCGAGCTTTCTACAAAAAAAGCGATACGAGAACGTATTCTCTTCTGTAAGCTTCTTTCCTGTGCATTCGCTCTCCCCATCGTAGATGGTTCAGCCGCGCCCGGTGCCACGAAATGATTGAGAACTACGACGGGGTCGAAATTCATTTGGTTCTTTGTATTAAAAAAGTATTGCATGACCAAAAAATTCAAGGAGGGGCGCACTGCAGGGAGGGTCCGTAGATAACTCGTCGGGCCGTCGGAGCGGGACTTCTTTGGGAAAAAGAACTTGAATAACTTCGTTTTTCTGAAGGAGTCGTCATTTTCTATCAGGAACGCTATGTCATTTACAACCCCGGCGTATTTCGGATGCTTGAAGGCCCCGCTGATCCGAAGTGATTTAGAAAGATTCTTCTTTATCGATGGTGATCGGTCATGGTATCCATAGCGTTGTTTTTTTTTCGGCCAACCCCGGATTTCGTTTTGCTTCTTTCGGTCGTCGAGCCTGATCGACTCGACTCTTTTCCTTGCCCCCCGGCCTCTCACTTCGTTTCGTTCTTCTTCTGTATCGTCGCTTGAATGAAGACACCCGATCGGCCCGGCTTTCCCGAATGTCGTCCACCACCGGCCCTTCTCCTTTCCGGGTCTAGTTTTTTCACGTCGTTTCAGTCGTCGTGGTCGACGGGGAAGAAAGAAATGAATGAATGTTCTTTTAGGAAAATGTAGAATAATACACCTACCGAGACGAAAGCCGAAGGTGAGTCTCGTAGGTGGACGTATCGAACCGAAATAAGATCTCAGATTGACATCTTGATACACAAATTTACCATAATAATAAATAGAGTCAATAGTGACCCCGCCGTAGAAAGAGCCGCTTCTTTTTTGCTTGATAGGGGGGCTTCCATTCACCAACAAAGACTAAAAGTGCTCTCCGAACCGTGCTGGATAGTCACCCATCACACGGCTCTCAAACCCAACCTGTGGTGGATCCCGGGAGACAAAGTCAAAGCGCTTGATCCTTTGCCCCATACTTTGAGATGCTCCTCCCCGCGCAGCGACGCTGCTCGTGAGAGGCTTAGCTTTAAGCTGCTATCGTTCGGTTCGGATAAGTCAAGTCCCTTTGATCGGTTCGCTCAGGTGGTCTTATCTTCCCTAACGTTCAGAGTCGTTTTGGTTTGAGAAAGGAGCACCGGCCGAGCGCCCTGAATGAATAAGAAATGGACAGGAGAGAGAATCAATGATTCTTATTCAACCGAGTTGAAGCTAGCAACATGTTGATTACACACCGGAGGTTAGTAAGAACTGAGGGGCAATGCCCTCCTAACCTAAGTAGGCTACCCGCGCTGCGAAGCAACTGGTACTTGATTGGGGCGGGGGGCGGTTTGGTTTCGTGCAAGGCCCTCGCAACAGGAAGAGGCAGTTGTCATTTGAAAGGAAACGCCCTTTGTTTTGTATAGGGTTCCAAACCAGCGCACCCTGATTAACAAACAAGCCCTTTCTATCTTATTAGTTAAGCCTAAACTTATTAAAAACGAAAGTGCTAACGCGTCTTTATAATATTCAAAAACCTTTCGCCTTTATTGATATAAAACAAGCTGACTTACCGGCAACAAGCACCTTTTTTTCTCAAAGTCAAGTTTCTCGCTTGTTTCTTTAGAAAGATTGCAGCCTTAGCGAAACAACTTATCCTTTTCTACGAATCTTCCCTTTATTGAGCAAAATTCTATCTATATTTCTTCCCGGAATATTTTCTATAATTTTCAATTCTATCATTTGTTTGACAGCTTAAACTAGGCTTCATTTTAGATAGGTTTTCGGTCTTAATCAAAATCGGTCAGGGGTGCGTCGGAACGGTCGGTGGCTGCTTAGTCTCATCCGAGAGTCTAATCTCTTTGTACTGTTTCAAAGAAAAAAAAAGAAGAAAGGGGTCGATTTAGGCTCCTTCCCTTCCACTGCATAGCTACGCTAACAGGTACTACGAGCCCTCTGTCCCACACATCTAACCAGCTCGCGTGGTTCACCGGTTCCACCGAAAACTCTCATTTGTTAAAACGGAGCATAGTGCGCTTTAGGCGCCGAGCGAGAAACCTCTCTTCTTTCGTTTCGGTTTATTCACTATCTGAAACTTAGCACTTGTTTTATTTTTCTTATTGGGCGGCGGCGTTCTTTTTTGAAGTCTATCCGAACCGAATTAGCACTTCTCAGATCAGACTAGGCCTCCCCCGCAGAGCTGGG